TTCGTTCAAGAAAAGCCAAACGTGTAGTGATTTTTACTGATAACCGGGGAAATACCGATCCTAATAATAAGGATACTAATAATTCTAATAAAAGAGACGAAGTAGCTTTGATACGATATTCGCAACAATCTGATTTTCGTCGAGACATAATCAAAGGTTCAATGCGAGCCCAAAGATGTAAAACAGTTATTTGGGAACTTTTTCAAGCAAATGCACATTCTCCGCTTTTTTTGGACAGAATAGACAAATCACACCCTTTTTTTTTTGATATCTCCAAACTGATAAAACTCATTTTTAGAAATTGTATAGGAAAGGGAGCAGAATTCAAAATTTCAGATTATACAGAAGAAGAAATAAAAGAAAGGGAAAAAAAGGAAAAGGACAAAAAAGAAGAGAACAAAAGAAAAGAGAAAGCGCGGATAGAAGTAGCAGAAGCCTGGGATACCATTCCATTTGCTCAAGTAATAAGAGGTTCCATGTTAATAACTCAATCGATTCTTAGAAAATATATTATATTACCGTCATTGATAATAGCTAAAAATATTGGCCGTATGCTATTATTACAATTTCCTGAGTGGTCTGAGGATTTAAATGAATGGAATAAAGAAATGCATGTTAAATGCACCTATAATGGTGTTCAATTATCAGAAACAGAATTTCCGAAAAATTGGTTAATAGACGGTATTCAAATAAAGATGCTATTTCCTTTCTGTCTGAAACCCTGGCACAGATCTAAGCCACGGTCCTCTCATATAGATCGAATCAAAAAGAAAGGACAAAAAGATGATTTTTTTTTTTTAACGGTTTGGGGAATGGAAGCTGAACTTCCTTTTGGTTCTCCCCAAAAACGGCCTTCCTTTTTTGAACCCATTTTTAAGAAACTCGAAAAAAAAATTGGAAAATTGAAAAAAAAGTATTTTATATTTCTAAAAGTTTTAAAAGAAAGAACAAAATTTCTAAATATCTCAAAAAAAACAAAAAAATGGATTATCAAGGGCATTCCGTTTTTAAAAAAAATAAAAAAAGAACTCTCAAAAGTAAATCCAATTCTATTATTTAGATTGAGAGAAATATATAAATCAAGCGAAACTAAAAAAAAAAAAGAAAAAGATTCTATAACCCGCAATCATATAATTCATAAATCCTTTAGTCGAATTCAATCTACATATTGGACAAATTTTTTACTGACAGAAAAAAAAATGAAAGATCTGACTGATAGAACAAGCACAATCAGAAATCAAATAAAAAGAATTACAAAAAATAAAAAAAAAGTGACTCCAGAAATAAATGATAGTCCTAATAAAACAAGTTATAATGCTAAAAGATTCGAATCACCAAATTGGCAAATATTAAAAAGAAGAAATACTCGATTAATCCGTAAATTACATTATTTTATAAAATTTTTCACTGAAAGGATATACGCAGATATCCTTCTATCTATTATTAATATTCCCAGAATTAATATACAACTTTTTGTTGAATCAACAAAAAAAATGATTGATAAATCCATTTACAATAATAAAAAAAATAAAAAAAGAATTAATAAAACAAATCAAAATAAAATTCATTTTATTTCGACTATAAAAAAGTCACTTTATAATATTAGTAATAAGAATTCACAGAATTTTTTTGACTTATCCTCCTTGTCACAAGCATATGTATTTTACAAAATATCACAAACACAAGTTCTTAACTTGTATAAGTTAAGATCTATTCTTCAATATCACGGAACGTCTTTTTTTCTTAAGACTTCAATAAAAGATTATTTTGGAAAAAAAGGAATAATTCATTATGAATTAAGACATAAGAAACTTCGGAATTCTGGAATAAATCAATGGAAAAACTGGTTAAGAGGTCATTATCAATACCATTTATCTCAGATTAGATGGTCTAGATTAATAGCAGCAAAATGGAAAAATAGAATCAATAAATGTCGTACAATTCAAAATCAAGATTTAAACAAAGAGAATTCATATGAAAAAGACCTATTAATTCATTACAAAAAACAAAACGATTACGAAGTATATTCATTACCAAATCAAAATGAGAATTTTCAAAAATACTATAGATATAATCTTTTATCTTATAGATCTATTAATTATGAAAATAAGAGGGACCCATATATTTATGGATCACCATTCCAAGTAAATAAGAATCGAGAGAGTTTTTATAATTACAACACACATAAACATAAGGGCAAATTTTTTGATATACTAGGGGATATCCCTATCAAAAATTATTTAGGAAAAAGTGATATTATGTATATGGAAAAAAATCCGGATCGAAAATATTTTGATTGGAAAATTCTCCATTTTTGTCTTAAAAAGAAAATCGATATTGAGGCCTGGATCAAGATCGATACCAACAAGAATAAAAATACTAAAACCGGGACTAATAATTATCAAATAATTGATAAAATTGATAAAAAAGATCTTTTTTATCTTACGATTCCTCAGGATCAAGAAATCAATTCACCCAATCAAAAAAAAAGATTTTTTGA